TAATTATTTAATTATTAAATATTAAATTTGGATTTTTTAAACCTAAATTCAAACTTTCAAACTCAAACTAAAGTAAATGAAGCGAAGTTTGCTGAAGTAGCCTACTTGTGTACTAAAAAGAAGTATGAGACGAATTGAATAAATATCCAGAACGCTTCCTATTTTCTATTATAGAAAAGGGATTCCTTTGCTGACATAGGTGTAAGTTCTTATAATGTTTAATGTTAATTTACGAAATTTAAAAATATTTAATATTCTTTGATTTCAAAAAGACATTCTCAATTATGTAAAAATTGGAATAAATAGGAAAAAGCCGGCTATCGGAATCGAACCGATGACCATCGCATTACAAATGCGATGCTCTAACCTCTGAGCTAAGCGGGCTCACATAACATCAATTTTATGTGCATAGTAATTCAATAAAATATTGGAATCTTAATCTTAGGTATTCACTATTATGTCTTATCTATTCAGACTCGATATGAATAGAAAACAATAGAATATACAATTTCAAATAAATATTGAATATTAATATTATAGAACATAACAATTAATCTAGCGATATAGAATTTGTATTTTTTATCACTAATCACTAATAGAATTTACAATTCGAATATTATTAAATTCGATATTTTTTTAGTAAATTCTATATCTTGGTAGACTCGATAGTCAATATTTTGATTCTAGTTAGTTAGTTAGATAGTTAAATTATTTAAATTTGTCATTTTTGAATTTGAATTCAAATGACATTTGAAATTCTTTTATTACACTTCTATATTTTATATATTATTTGATTCCATATCATTAGGAATGATTAGTTCGAACTGATGAGACATTCCTCCACGTTCATTCCAGTCATAAAATTCATAAACATAAAGTAGTAAAGGTAGTAAAGGCGGAAATTAAGACAAAAAAAAGACCGTTCAAGTATTCAAAATTGCATGAGAAGGGCGACAGGTATATATATATATATAGGATATCTATTAATCTATATTGAATTACGAATCCAGAAATGATAAAATCCAATTTGATTGGACCAAATAGGGTCTCCTATATAAGATAGGAGAAGACAGGTAAGAAATAAAAGAGGAAAAATGCTTCTTCGAAATAAGAATAGGTATCTAATGAATTCAAAGGTTCCGGTATAAATGAAAGAAAAAGGGAACGCCATCATAATGCAATGAAATCCTAATCTTAACACAAAAGGAAGGGGATATGGCGAAATGGGTAGACGCTACGGACTTAATTGGATTGAGCCTTGGTAAGGAAACCTACTAAGTGATGACTTTCAAATTCAGAGAAACCCCGGAATTAAGAAAAAGGGCAATCCTGAGCCAAATCCTTTTTTCCACAAACAAAGGTTCAGAAAACGAAAACAAGGATAGGTGCAGAGACTCGACGGAAGCTGTTCTAACAAATGGAGTTGGCCGCGTTGGTAGTTGGTAGAGAACTCTTTCCATCGAAAATTCAGAAAGGATGAAAGATCTACATACGTATTGAATACTATATCAAAATCAAATGATTAATGCCGACCCAAATGAGTCTATATTTTTTCTATAAAAAACGGAAGAATTGGTGTGATTCGATTCTTTCTTCAATGTGGAATCGAATATTCATTGATCAAAAGATTCACTCCATAGTCTGTAGATCCTCTTTTCAAGAACCGGATTAATCGGACAAGAATAAAGATAGAGTCCCGTTCTACATGTCAATGCTGGCAACAATGAAATTTTTAGTAAGAGGAAAATCCGTCGACTTAAAAAATCGTGAGGGTTCAAGTCCCTCTATCCCCAAAAAGCCTATTTGCCCCCCAACTATTTATCCATTCTATCCCCCTTTCCTTGCGTGAGTGTCCTTATACACTCGCCCTATTCTTTTTGAAATAGATCCGGGCGGAAATGTCTTATTATATCTTATATCTAAGATATACAGCTTTGAGCAAGAAATCCCCATTTGAATGATTTACAATCGATATCATTACTCATACTGAAACTTAAAAAGTCGTCTTTTTTAAGATCCAAGAAATTCCAGTACCCAGATAAAACTTTTTAATCTTCTTTCGCCCTTTTAATTGACATAGACCCCCGTCCTCTAATAAAATGAGGACGCTACATTCGGACTTAGCCGGGATAGCTCAGCTGGTAGAGCAGAGGACTGAAAATCCTCGTGTCACCAGTTCAAATCTGGTTCCTGGTACATGATTAATTTGGATGAGTCTCTCTTGAATAAATTAATTGATATGAATCGACATCCCTATTCAGTTTTCATTTGGATCATAACACATACTTTTTTCCATTTCGCCGAGATATATCCCATCTATTTTTTTTTTTCTAGATGGGTAGAATTCTTTTAGATAAAGTATCTAAAAGAATTCGATTCTATTTCATCTTTTTTATCTTTATGTCCATGCCGTAGAATGTTAATACTTCATATATATTCAAAAGACGCGTTCAAAAGGTTAAATTAGTTGGTTGAGATACTAAAAAGTAGAATCTAGAGA